AATCAGAGGAATAATTGGGACTACGGTCTCGAATTTCTTAATAGCAGTATCTATTCGAAACGAATTCTCTAGCATTTGACTCCTTATCACCGAAGAGTTTAGTCGTACACTTGAAAGATAGCCCAGAAAATAGAAGGGATGATTATATAATTGCTTTATATGGATCCTGGCCGGTTGAGACCACAAGTCAAAATGACATTGCCAAAAGTTGACAAGGTGAGATTTCCATTTCTTTATCAGAAGACGAGCCCCCCTTGAAGCCAGAATCGATTTTCCTTGATATCTGACATAATGCATAAAAGGGTCTTTGAACAACCATAGGGTTTTCTGAAAATCGTTACAAAGCACTACTACAAGATATTCTATTTTTGCATAGAAATGTGTTCGCTCAAGAAAGGATCCAAAAGATTTGGATCGTAAATGAAAGGGTTGTTTACGGAGAAAAATGAATATGAATTCACATTCATATACATGAGAATTAGAGAGGAACAAGAAGAATCTTTGATTCTCTTTTGAAAAAAGGGAAATGGAATTTTTTGGAGTAATGAGACTATTTGAATTCCAATACTCGTAGAGAGAGAATCGCAATAAATGCAACGAAGGAGTATCTTGTATCCAAGAGTGAAGGGTTTGAACCAATATTTCCAGATGGATGGGGTGGGGTATTAGTATATCTGACACATGATTTAAATGTGATAACTTGTCCTCGAAAAAGGGAAATATTGAATGAATAGATCGTAAATTATGAGATTTTGCTATTTCTTTTTCTTCTAGGGAAGATACCAATCGCAGCGAGAATGGAATTTCCACAACGACTGCAAAACCCTCCGATATCATTTGAGAATCAAAATGATTGTTGTGCCCAACGAATCGACTTTGATTAGAATCATTAACCGAAATAATCAAACGATTCTGTTGATGCATTCGAGTAATTAAACGTTTCACAATTAGTGAACTGGATTTATTGTCATGATCTAAATTTTCCACCGGTTCATAAAGAATCGATCCATTTAAAGCATGACCATGAGCAAGCGCGTAGATATATTCCTGAAATAGAAACGGATATAGGAAGTATTGTTGCCGAAATCCATCCATTTCTAAATATCCTTGTAGTTCCTCCATTTCCATTTGAAATTACACTTGAACCAAATGGGGGATTTCTTGAGTTATCAAATAATACATAGTACGATACGGTCAGAACAAGGTATATAGTAAGAAAAGAATAGATACCCCGGAGCCAGAAAGGACAATCAACGGATCCTATTTCCATCCAATTTATTTATGTTCGTTATAGTTACAAGAGATGGTTAGAAATCCTTTATTTTTACAACCCGATCACTCTTTTGACTTTGGAATAATGAATTTTGATCAGTATACCGTTTCTTCTACACATTCGTCTCCACTACATAATAGAGAACATAATAGAGAATAGTTAGGATTCATGAAAAAAAAAAGGAATTGATGATCCACTCACAAGAGAACCCTTTCCCACATCAGGCACTAATATATTTTTAACGTCTAATTAGATCGGGTAATCATTCGAATTAAGAACAAACAGAAGCTCGTTGCTTTTGGTTTCCCTATAATTGGAGCTATAGGGCTCTATCCATTTATTCACTCGACCCAACTTGAATTGATTTGACCCCTTTCCAAGAAAAGAATCAAAACAAGATTTTGTATCGATCCGTTAAGGATGAAGTATTCTAAGAGTTCTCCATTGATACGACATGCTGTTTTTTCCTTTCATTCCCTTTCAGGATCAGTCGTGGTCTTACAAACTCCACCAATGGTATGGACGAATCCGTTGCTTCATCAAAATGTGTAAAAGACCATAGCCGCACTTAAAAGCCGAGTACTCTACCGTTGAGTTAGCAACCCATATAAATAGGGTGTGTAGATACGATCGGAATAAAAAATAAATAAAGAGATTCGATTGCCCGACCTCGTCAAAACATTGAACTAGCAACAGATCAAAAAGAAAGATTTGATGATCAATTGTGAACATAAAAATGAACAGAGATCAGATGAAAATACAACGGATTCTGGGATAAATTATAGAGAAAATCTAAATAGATGTAAAAATGGATAGACTACCCATACTCTATTTTTTTTTTGTTTTTCATTATATTAACTAAGATACTTCTTGTGTCACAACGAAATTGACGAACCCATCGTTTGAGTGAAATAAAGAAACAAACTTATGAAATGTGGATAAATAGATCTATTTATCCACGATCGAATTATATTTGTTCGATACACCATTGTCAATATGAATTGAATGTTGAGAAAACCAATTCAATAAATAAAACAAGGACTTGTGTTGGAGTGACACTACAACATAGATAAGGGATGAAGTATGAGTGGGGAAATAAATAAGGAATTCCGGTAGGAAAAAAATGTCGGGTTTATTCAATATTTATTCAATAGAGGTACAATAAGCAAGATTGACCTTTTGTTTGTTGGTGGAGTCCCAACGAAAACCATCTGATTGATGGTAATCCCATAATTTCCCAGTTATTTCATCTATTCACTCAATCTTTTTTCTATCTGTCTCATATCAAGAGAAGATATTTTTTTTATAGTTCTATGATACGGGGTCATGTGAGAGCAACAATGAATAGAGAATAGAGAAAAAAAAAATAAGGAATGGTGGAGAAACAATTAGACAAAGCTAGATACTGGCCCCCCCCTTTTTTTTATTTCATTAATTTCATTTGATTAATTCGAAATTCCTTAAATACCTCCGCCTTCTTTGAAATATCATGAACAGTTCCTGTAGGTTGAGCGCCTTTTTCAAGGAAATATAGAATAGCGGAAGCATTTGAATAAGTTTGGTTCTTTATCGGATCGTAAAAACCCACTTTACGAAGATCTCTTCCCTCTCTTCGGGATCGAACATCAATTGCAACGATTCGATAGATGACTCATTGGGATAGACATAAATGAACAACCCCCCCTAGAAACGTATAAGAGGTTTTCTCCTCGTACGGCTCGAAAAAGAATGATTCGAATTTATGTATTGTAGTGGCAAATAGATCCACAAAATCATCAATTAGACTATGATTTGAGTCATTTTTTTTTTGTTCTTCCTTCCTGAAAAAAAAAAAAAAAAGAAATCTCATTCGTACTCATAACTCAAGTTGGGTAATTCTCAAAGAGCTCGAAGGGAAATCCTTAGACATTTATTGAGCCGTCTCTAACCTCTTTTGTTTGTCTCGCCTAGAATCGATTTTATTTCTTCCCCATTCTGATCTAGTTGTTGAGACAATTGAAAACGGTGTTTCCTTGTTCCGGTATCCTTTATTTTATCTTTGCTTTGAATCCTTGGGTTTAGACATTACTTCGGTGATCCTTAATTGTTTCAAAATGGTAGCAACATACCTTTTGTTATTTCGTTCTATGGAAACGATTGATTCCCCTGTGATACACTTTTGATCGGAATTGGTAAAACTATTTCGACAAATTCATTTTATTTTTTTTTTTTTACTTGTTCGAACTTGATCCTTTCAATTTCTATACCGAAGATATACTTACGAAGTTGTTCCAACTTATTGATTGGCATTAACCCTAGATCCTTCTCTCTGCTAAATGAACCAATTCTTTATGCTCGAGCTCCATCATGTGCTATATTATAATTATATTATTTTATTACAACCCCAAAATTGGGGTCCTAGTGGAATAGAACAAACTATGTCGAGCCGAGAGCATCTTCTTTGATATATAAAATGGTGGGTACAAGAATCCACAGCCAATAATGTCCTTCAAGTCGCACGTTGCTTTCTACCACATCGTTTCAAACGAAGTTTTACCATAACATTCCTCTAATTTTGGACCGGTATGGAATTGATTCAATATGGAATCATGAATAGTCATTGGCTCAATCGGTATATAGTATATGAAGTCCTCCATACTTTCATTTTCATATATGGATCTGGAGAAGTCTCAGCAAGAATATAATTTAACCCCATATTTTATTAGAAGAATGAAACACATTTATAAAAAACACGAAGAAATGCGTTGCTTAACACTTCTTTACATCTTCAACAGATTGTTAGGGATGATGAATCATGAAAGATCCAATTCTTTCTCAAACAACTAAAACTAAAGAAGGGTCTTTAATTAGATTACCGATACCGGAACAGAATGAGTCATTAACCAAATAAGCTATTCCAATGACCGGGAAAGATCGCAAGTGACTCGATAGGATAGATTCACCAATGTCACACTTCTTCGAGTAGAAAGAATTTATAAGGAATCATAAAAAACAATTTCAAGAATTTCCTACTTCGACATCATTACTGGAAATAAGTTTTCCAGTAAAGACTGAATTGAATCTCTAAATCCATCAACAAGTCGGTACAACGAGGATCTAAAAATGTTTAGCGGATATCTGATTAATTAAATCAGACGCGAGTTTGATCATCATAAGAGACCTCTATGTTTCCTTTCCGATTGAATCATCAATAATTTAAACCAGATAAATGGGTCAAGAAACAAATCCAATTGTTTTGTTTTCTTGGGGATGGATAGAAGGGGCTCATGAAAGAAAAGATTAAGGTCGGTATTCTTTCAGGTATTCTTTCATCTGATTTTATCGTATTCATCAGATACACCAAACAAGTGTTACCGGGGGTAATCGTGGGTATTTAAGGGATCGCAGATCTTTTTCGCCAAAACTGAAACACCGGTGTCACTGATCACTGAAATAGAACAATAACAATACATATAGGCATGGTTCATTTTCTACAGATTTTTCCTTACTTCAGATTCAGGAATCTTTCCATAAAGTAAAGTGAGTGTATGAATCTCCCCCCTCCCCCAATTGATCGCTACATTGATTTCCAATTATTCATTGGAGCCAAATCAAATACAAAATAAAAGAAATTAGGTCCAAAGAAAATAATCTGTTCCTTATTGAATTTTCTTGTTTGTTAATAAGATCCGGATGACAAGGGTCTTGAAATTGATACCTTCCTTTCCTTTGCGGATTAACTCATATCGACACGAATTCCATGGGGATCATGAATCATACCCAAAGCCAATTTAAAAGGATCTTCTTATGGGATGCTATCCTGTCTTGTATAAGTACAAAGCAAAATGGGTTCATATCAATTCGTTGTTACTATTTTGTTTGATTTTGTCCCACCCCAGTCTCAGGAGCTTTAATTCCAGCGATGGAATTAATACCAAGAACCCTCCCGTTTTTTAGGATTCAGGATCCACATAGAATTAGTCATTTTGTCTACCCTATCTTTATTTATATTTACTTTAGGGAAGGTAGAGACTTCTCTTTTATTTCGCATTTCGACTCAGAATGCATCATGTGAGAATCCAAATATCATAGATATGGGGCATAAAGTTTATCCAAATGACTAACTAACCTTCAATATGAATATGGGCGAGGGGGCGAACATATGCTGAATGGCCCACCCAGTTTTTTTTTTTGAATTTCACTTTGATCTTTGTTCCCATCCTACCTATATCAAAAAAGATATTTATTTCCATCCACATGTCATTGATACTCGATCCGTTTGTTTGTGAGAAACAAAATCGAAAGGGAAGATATGATTCTATAGAAGAATCATTAGAAATCACAAAGAAAGATTGGATCACATTGTATCCAACATTACACCCTTAAACAGAAGATTGTTAAAAAGAACAATCTTTGTTATGATAGAATTGGTCTGGGACGGAAGGATTCGAACCTCCGAGTAACGGGACCAAAACCCGTTGCCTTACCACTTGGCCACGCCCCATTTTTATTTCTATTCGACACCGATAAACACTAATATCGGTATTGGTTGTTCGTCAATTCCAGCCCCAATATCTATTGAATTGGTTGTTGCTATGATTCTACGCATGTAGATGTAGAATCAAAATGAATTTATTGATCATTACATATAATTCAATTAAGATATTGTATGTAAGGTATGATTCCTTCTATTCTCATTTGAGAATTGAAGGATTTTTGATTGAGGGAGTTCAAAGAAAAAGAAAGATTTTGCGGCCTACTTTCCCTTCTTTCTTCATTTTCCCCTTATATCAATAACCCAATAATAATGAAATTTTCTCCAAGAACAAAATGTTTGTTATGCTTAATATCTTTAGTTTGATCTGTCTTAATTCTGCCCTTCATTCGAGTAGCTTTTTCTTCGCCAAATTGCCCGAAGCTTATGCTTTTTTCAATCCAATCGTAGATGTTATGCCAGTCATACCTGTGCTCTTTTTTCTCTTAGCCCTTGTTTGGCAAGCTGCTGTAAGTTTTCGATGAGATCTTTAATACTGTCTTAGAAACATTCATGATTTATTCGATAAAAAAAAAATTCTATTCTTAAGAATTGATAAGATCAGATAATGAACCCTCGACTCAAACATGGAAATTCTTTTGGATAACCGAGATGAATCGGAATCACCTCATTTCTTCATTCCTTCTGGGGGTCGAAGACCCTATGTATGGTCCCTACAATACCTAATTGTAGGTATGAGAGATCATTTTGTTAACGAAAGAATCAGAATCTTATTACAAATGCATTCCTGCAAATTCCTTATGTTTTCTAGAAACCGCTTCTTTTCTTGGTGTCAAAACGGAATATGTGGTACAAAAATGGAGAATCTATTCCCCTATTTCCCCCAAAATGATCTTGGAGATTGTGTAATGCTTACTCTCAAACTCTTCGTTTACACAGTAGTGATATTCTTTGTTTCTCTCTTCATCTTCGGATTCCTATCTAATGATCCAGGACGTAATCCTGGACGTGATGAATAAAAAAATCAGGGGTTTTTCCTTGCTCGATTTCTGAATTTTCTTAGGATTTTCTTTCTCCATTCCATACATTTAACTATGAGAAAGGGGGTTAGAGATTTTTTCGAATTCGAAAGGGAAATATCAAGTGATCAGAAGAAACGGAGAGAGGGGGATTCGAACCCTCGGTACAAATAATTCGTACAACGGATTAGCAATCCGCCGCTTTAGTCCACTCAGCCATCTCTCCCAATTTTAAAAGGATAATTCATATGTGACGCGTGAAGTAAAGGTTGATAAAAGTTTTTCCTTATCTTTCTTTATTCTATAAATATAGACGAATTTGATCAATCATCAATTCCCTTTAGATAATGATTCGAAACCGATATCTCCAATAGAAAGAGTACCTCTTTGATTTCGTCCGAAAAGTTCTTTCTTTTATTCCCCCGGCCTGGCCAGTACCTAGCCAGGCCATTCCTTGTTCCAATGAATCATAGATCAAATGATTTATTTGATTTGAAAACGAAAATGCTTGTTATTGAAGCAGCAACAAGGCTATTTCCATTCCTATGATAGGAGTGTCATTTCTTATTATGTTTTTCCTTTTCTCGATTTACTTAAATGGAATAAAAAAAACATATTTTTTTCTATTATAATAGAACTCATATATTTCTTCAAAGAACATGTTTGAACTTGAACCCTTGAGTCCACAACCAAAACAATAGGATTTTTCACTCGATCCAATCGACCCGAATTCA